AATCTAATTAATTTTGAATAATCTAATTAATTTCGAATTTAATAGAATTAATTAATAATAGAATTAATATTTATTATATAGAATAATAGAATTTTTTTTTTTCATTTTATTTAATAAAATAAAAAAGAATTTGAATAATAAATAAGTAATATAATTGAAAATAGAATTAGTTAAAATTTCAAATAAAAAATTCAAAATAGAATTGAATATTTTAATTTGAAATTTTCAATAGAAATATTTTAATATTAATTATTTTAATAGAATTAAATATTAATAGAATTTACTAGAAATAGAATAGAATTTCAATTTATCTATTTAATAGAAATAGAGTTTAAATTTTTAATTTAATATAATAAAAACTAGAAATATAATACAATTTCAATTTAATATAAATAGAATATATTCAACTAATTATCTAATTCTACTAATATAGTAATCTAGAATATTTATTCTAATATTAATAATATTTGTTTTCTATTTTATTTCGCAAGAATTGACTAATGAATCTCTTAATTTGATTCGGAATTACGAAAGTCTAAGTAGATGGTATAGATGAAAAATTGATTTCCTTTTCTATCTATACCACTACCACTCTTATTTTATTAGTTCCGTGGAAAATTTATTATGATAATGATTAATAAATGATTGATAAAAAAAATCAATAAAAAAATTCTCAATTGAACTTATTCTTTCATTTTTTATTTTTCTTTATGCTCCTATCTTTCAAAAAATTGAACTTAGGAAAGTGCTTTTGCTTTACAAGCATATGTATAAAAAAGTTTATTTAGCTCCTTCATGCCTACTATAACTAGTTTTTTCGGTTTTCTACTAGCTGCTTTAACTATAACCTCAGTTCTATTTATTGGTCTGAGCAAGATACGACTTATTTGAAATTAATTGAATGAACAGTTTATAAAAATAAAAACAAAACAAAAATTTTCTGTAGTATTCCACCTAGTCTCTAGTTCTTTACCGTGTCCGTTTCCAATTCTTGGTTATTGAGATTTCTGGTCAATATGGCTTAATATTTAAGGATAGATATTACCTCTCTTTTTCCCTTTTTCAAAAAAAAAATTGAAATGATTGAAGTTTTGCTCTTTGGAATTGTCTTGGGGCTAATTCCTATTACTTTGGCGGGATTATTTGTAACTGCATATTTACAATATAGACGTGGTGATCAGTTGGACCTTTGATTAATATTAATTAACACCGTGCTTTTTTTGACCTTCTTCGGATTAAAGAAAGGAGGAGGTCAAATTCAGAGTGCTCTTCTATTTTTCCGTATAAATTTTGAACTAACAAACCAAAAAGAGAATCACGCTCTGTAGGATTTGAACCTACGACATTGGGTTTTGGAGACCCACGTTCTACCGAACTGAACTAAGAGCGCTTTCTTGTCTCAATCACAAAAAAGGAGACTGTAAGTAAAAAAGAGTCTTTTTTTTTTTTTACCTCTACTCGATTTTGAATGCTTATACTATATATAGAGAATATGATATATATTAAAAATTGAGAGTATGTCCCATTTTCAATTTTAATTAATCTCAATTGATCCTTTGTTATTGCTCAGAGACGAAGTAATCGATAGGGATGACAGGATTTGAACCCGTGACATTTTGTACCCAAAACAAACGCGCTACCAAGCTGCGCTACATCCCTTTGTAATTCATTTATAATGTTATTGTAAAGAATACCTGTTTTGTTTTCCACATACTTTATTTCATTTTGATATCCATTATCATTTTTTCTTTTTGATCTCATATCATATATTATATAATAAGAAACTTACGCAAATTTCGTTAATGCTCGAGAAAAAAAAGGGCGGCGCTTTCTTTTTTATTTTTAAGAAAAGGAAAATCTTATCTATGAAATTGTTGTACATTTTATTTTAATTTGAATTAGAGATTCCGTGTACAAAAGAAATGCAAGTTGCCTTGAATTACATAGAATCGGATTCTGTATCTATTAGAATTATGTATTAGAATAAAATAAAGAGTAGTTATTACATTACAATAAAGAAACAATAAAGAAGGAGGATTCAAAATGCGAGATCTAAAAACATATCTATCCGTGGCACCGTTAATAAGTACTCTATGGTTTGCGTCTTTAGCAGGCCTATTGATAGAGATCAATCGTTTTTTCCCCGATGGATTGACATTGCCTTTTTTTTCATTCTAGTTATCAACGCGTGGGGGAGAGGGTGAAGAAGATTAGAGATACAATTAAATATCTGTGATTACTACCCCCCTCCTCTTTTTTTTATTTAATTTGAATAAGTTAGAAAAGAAAAAAAAAGTGGATTCAACTTCAGTAAAACTCGGAACTCGGGGTCCGCGCTTCCAGTGAAAGTAACTTCAATTAAATTAAAATTAAGAGAAGGTAGTTAGAAATGTAGTTAGTGTAACAGTATTCTACAAGACGCTTAAATGAATTACTGTGATTCTCATCGAAACTTCTAATTGAGATAGAGTTTCAAATCTTTGTATTACTTATTATTAATATAATTAGAACTATATTAGTTGCAATGAAATTTTTGATAATTTGTATTTCGAGTTAGCAACTTCACTTCTTTTTCCTTCCTTTCTTCGTTCCTTCAGATCGGAAAATAGAAGAGTTGAATGAATAAAAAATCCCAAAATCCCAAGGAGGTTTATGGCCAAGGGGAAAGATGTTCGAGTAAGGATTATTTTAGAATGTACCGGTTGTGTTCGAAAGAGTGTTAATAAGAAATCAACAGGCATTTCGAGATATATTACGCAAAAGAATCGACACAATACGCCCAGTCGATTGGAATTGAGAAAATTCTGTCCCTATTGTTACAAACATACAATTCACGGGGAGATAAAGAAATAGATGGAATCTATCGCTTGCGTGTCACCTTTTCAAGGAAGATGACAATGATATAAAGAAGATATTAAGTATAGAATAATATAGTATAGAAAGAATACTATAGAATCTTATCGAATATATATTATCTTACTATAATATAATAATATAATAAATATATTATGCATAGAATATATTATCCTATAATATATTACGCTAATATATATTCGAAATTCGAATTATATCTATTTCTATATATAGATAAATAGAAATAACTAGATTTTAAATAAATATTTTAAATAAATAAAATAGAGAAATATATTCTATTGAATAGGAATATATTCTATTAATTAAAATATTCTATTAAATAGAATATTATTATATTAATAGAAATATATAATTAGAAATATATAATTAAAATAATAAAAATGAAAATAATTAAATATTAATTATTTAATTAAAATTGAATATAATAAAAAAAAAATATTAAATAATTAATATTCAATAAATATTAAATAATAAATATTCAATATATAATTAAATATATATATATATAAAATATAAATTAAATAAAAAAAAAAATAAATCCTATTTCTGAATTCGAAATCATTTTTGATCCAATTGAACGAAATAGGATTTTTGAAATAAGGAATAAACAAACCATGGATAAATCCAAACGACTTTTCCCTAAGTCCAAGCGATCTTTTCGTAAGCGTTTGCCCCCGATCCAATCGGGGGATCGAATTGATTATAGAAACATGAGTTTAATTAGTCGATTTATTAGTGAACAAGGAAAAATATTATCTAGACGGGTGAATAGATTGAGTTTAAAACAACAACGATTAATTACTATTGCTATAAAACAAGCTCGTATTTTATCTTTGTTACCTTTTCTTAATAATGAAAAACAATTTGAAAAAAAGCGAGTTGGTCACTCTAACTACTGATCTTAGAACCAGCAAGCAAAATAGGCTTACTCAAATTGAAATGGGATCACAATTCCAATTCGAATTGAACCATAGATTGATGTTTTGTTCAAAAAAAAAAAATGAAAATCCAAATTTGATTTTCGTGTCGTAAGAAAAAAAAAACGAATTGGGGGAGAAGAAACGTTTTTTTTATTGAATGTTTTGTTTAGTTTGACTACTTTACTTGATCATATTATCATCATATTTTATCGTACGAGTTTCTATTCTATCTTCCCGGAATTTCTTTTCAAGAAATTCCATGTAAAAAATTATATGGATTCCTTACAATTTCCTTATTTTCTAATGTCATTGGAAATCGTATAAAGACAATTCCTATTTAATATAGCTATTTGTGCAAGTATTTTACGATTAAGAAGCAATTGTCTCTTGTACAGATTATTTATTAATCTTCTATAACTATAAGATACCCTGTTTTCGCGAATTATTGCATTTATCCGAGTGACCCACAAACGACGAAAAGTTATTTTCTGTCTATCTCTATCCCGATGGGCCGAAACCAAAGCTCTTATTTTTTGTTGAGTAATACTTCGAGTAAGTCTTGAATGAGCCCCGCGAAAGCTTGATACGAATAAACGAATTTTTGTTCTACGTCTCCGGGCTATATATCCTCGTCTAATTCTGGTCATTGAGTACACGAAACTTTGATGAATAACTAATTGGTTTCTTTTCTTTCAGTTATTCTTTTTCCCCTTTTCTATAATAACAAAACGGATTTTTCCAATGTATAAAATAATAATTCCAACGGCTTTTGCTACTATAACCTTCCCAACCACGATTTTTTCTTTTTTTTTTTTTTTTGGAGACATTTCGTCTCGAAATAAGAATAAGAAACTGTATTGATATTAGGTCTCAAACACAAACAAAAATATAATAAATAAGCAGTAAATAGAAATAGATAAATAGTGGGTTCCATAGTTTCTATGGTTACTTTTCTTAAACGGTGAGGTCTTCTCTATACACCGGAGCCCCTCCTGCATTTAATCATTGAATCAATGCTATTGTTAACGTGTACAGTTCACATTCTTTTGCTCTACCTATGAATTCTCCAGTAATAGGTCTTTCACAAGGAAATCTATCTATTATAGTAACGGTATTTAATTATGAGGATTAGCTAATTCGTTGACCCTCTTAGTCCGTTCTTGCAAGAGTAGGGGCATAAATTTTCAGCCTGTTAACTTTTAATAAGATTTTCCCTGCTTAATGGATAATCATTTGTTACCAATGGGAAATTCTTTCTTGTTTTAAATTGAAAATTGAGGTGATTGAATTTGCACCAATGAAACCATAAATTTGATACACAATAGACGAATGTGATAGATCTTTTTTTTTAGATAATGAAAGTCATTCTTCTATTCTATCCTATTCATCCGTACTGACACAGATAGTGGAAAAATTTTTTCTTTCTTTTGTCTCTTTTGTCCAAGCTCATGATCTAAACAAGTCGCACATACACCCTAGTACATGTTCCTCGGCGCTGAGGACATCCCCCAAGAGCGGGGGATTTGGTAACGTTTCTAATTGGCTGTCGTGTGTTTCTAATAAGTTGTTTAATAGTTGGCATTTTGAATCGTATGCATAATGGGCTGGTTTAGATCGATCGTAACCGTATGATTCTTAATTTTTTCTATATTAAATAATAGAATATTAAATCGAAATTTCGGTAAAAAAAAATATCAAATCGCGATTTGCATGAAATTTCTTCTATTTCTTATGCAACTGCTATAAGATCAACAATTCCATGAGCTTGGGCTTCTGTTGCTGACATAAAAACATCTCTTTCCATGTCTTCGGATACAACCCATAAGGGTTTTCCCGTTCTTTGTGCATAAATCCTTGTGATGATTTCACGCAGTTTCAGCAGTTCTTCTGCTTCCAGGACAAATTCTGCTATTTGTGCCTGATAAAAACCAGCAATAGGTTGATGAATCATTACCCTGATCATATAAGAAAAAAAGGTTTAGTCTAGCTCTCATAATATAAATATTATAATAAATAATAGAAATATAATAAATAAGAAGGGTCCGGGAAGAGATAAAAAAGAATAAGAAAAGACGATAGAATTGAACAACCGTACAGGCATTGTTATTGTTTGTACATTGCATACGGCTTCACATTAGAATTCACTTTTATTTTACCTTTCATCGAAAAAAATCTAGGCTTAAATCAGTAAATGCTCCAATAACCACCCTTTCCTTGGGAAGAGGTAAAAAGCAAAAATACTATGGTGGTCCCGTTGCTTTATTTTATCAGTGATTTAGCAATCCCAAAGTTTCTTTTTTTTTTTTAGTTGAAAAAAAAAAATAATAATATTATATTAAATAATAATAGAACCTTTTTTTTGTACTCTTTCATAACATAAATAGTGTTAAGAGCCCTCCGGTGCGAAAACAAAAATGTTTGTGACGCTGAAAGAGGTTCCTGATAGAATAAAATCAGAAAGTCCCTTAATATCCCATACGACTCTTTCGATACATAATCTAATGTTTAAAAAAAATTTCTTATATCTATATCGAATTCGAAATGCCATGCTATTATTACTTAATATTTATATTTCATATGGCGAAGGCATAGTTTTTTTTCTTTCAAATAAAAACCCATTGGCGCCAAGCATGAGGGAATGCTAAACGTTTGGTAATTTTTCCTCCGACCAGAATAAAAGATCCCATTGAAGCAGCTAATCCCATGCATATTGTTTGTACATCTGGTCGCACAAATTGCATAGTATCATAAATAGCTACTCCGGGTATTACCCATCCGCCAGGAGAGTTTATAAACAAATACAAATCTTTGGTCTCGCTCTCTATACTCAGATATACCATAAGACCAATAAGTTGATTCGAGATCTCACTATCAACACCTTGACCTAAAAAAAGTAACCTTTCTCGATAAAGTCGGTTGATTAGGATAAAATTCTATCCTCTAGAAACCGTACATGCACCTTTTGATGCATACGGTTCACCAAAAATAACGAAAATAAAAAAAAAGAATCAATGTTTAGATTCTAGCCCTGCTTTTTTTTTGATAGTGAGTACTTTGTTAACCTTTATTTTGAATGCGGGGTCTTTTCTTCTATTTTTTAAGAAAGATGAGTTTTGACGCGTTTACTTACAAAAAAATTAATTAAACTTATCAAATTAACTTCTTATTGATGTATTCGTTCATCGTGATTGAATTCAAATCACGATGGCATTCTCTTGTTCCTGAGTGGGCTTCTTCAATTCTTTTAGGTTTGTGCTCTACTCCGAGTAAAGATCTGCCCGATTTTTATTTGCACATATAGGGCAAATGCTCTAATACTGCGTCTTTTTGTTACAACTTCGTTTTTTTTAATTCATTTAACGTTTCTGTCAAATATTTGACGTATTTATTATATTATTTTATTCGATTGAATATGATTTTCAGTTCGAATCAAAATTTATAAAAAATTTCTAATATAGAATATGATACAAGTAGTAATGATAATAGATATATTACCAATTGGATTTGCTAAACGGAGTCTGGATATTTAATTTTCTTGGTCTAAACAAGGCAACCATAAAGTATTCTAATTGATAATATTAATTTGAGTACCTCAAAAGCATAGATTTAATTGAACTTGATTGCACTTCACGCTTCAAATTTTTGATGATTTAATCAATCTTTCTTAGGCGAAACAGAGGGATATCTCAATCGGGTGAGAGAACGGGGGAATTCCGTATGACCCAATATATCTGACAAGTCGCACTATAAGTCAATCCAAAGTGAATCGTCTTCTCCAGGATGTCGAAAAGGGACTTTTGGGACACCAATAGGCATTAAATGAAAGAAAAAAGATTAAGTACTCTATTTCACTTTGAGATGAAAACGTAAGAATGAATTTTTTGTTTTAAGAATATTGACCTTTATAATTTACTAATATTTTCGTAATATTTTGTAATATTTTATACGTGGATTTCTATTAGAATTTCTATTTAGAATTTCGAAAAATTTTATAAAAATAGAAAAAAGAAATATATAAAATATTAAGGAAGACAAATCGAATAGAGTCAAATTATTACGAATAAGTCCTTTGAATGATGAACAAATTTCTATGTGTTCGTTCATAGAAAATGGAGTCAGCTACCCGTTGCGTATTGGTACTTATCGGGTATAAAATAGATTTGCTTCTCTTTTTTTTGTTCCTACAAACAGAATTGTTATATTATTACTAAAATACTAAAAAAAAAAAATAGTAATTCTTTCTCCACTTAAAAAGGGAGATCCATAACATAGTTTTTCCAGTGCAATAAAGTTACATAGTGTTTATTTTTCGTGAATAAAGGGGTATTTCCATGGGTTTGCCTTGGTATCGTGTTCATACCGTCGTATTGAATGATCCCGGTCGTTTGCTGTCTGTCCATATAATGCATACAGCGTTGGTTGCTGGTTGGGCTGGTTCGATGGCTCTATATGAATTAGCAGTTTTTGATCCCTCTGACCCCGTTCTTGATCCGATGTGGAGACAAGGTATGTTCGTTATACCGTTCATGACTCGTTTAGGAATAACCAATTCGTGGGGTGGTTGGAATATCACAGGAGTAACTATAAGCAATCCGGGTATTTGGAGTTATGAAGGTGTGGCTGGGGCGCATATTGTGTTTTCTGGCTTGTGTTTCTTAGCAGCTATTTGGCATTGGGTGTATTGGGATCTAGAAATATTTTTTGATGAGCGTACAGGAAAACCATCTTTGGATTTGCCCAAGATCTTTGGAATTCATTTATTTCTCTCAGGGGTAGCTTGCTTTGGGTTTGGCGCTTTTCATGTAACCGGATTGTATGGTCCTGGAATATGGGTCTCCGATCCTTATGGATTAACTGGAAAGGTACAACCAGTAAGTCCAGCATGGGGTGTGGAAGGTTTTGATCCCTTTGTTCCGGGAGGAATAGCTTCTCATCATATTGCAGCGGGTACATTGGGCATATTGGCGGGCCTATTTCATCTTAGCGTCCGTCCGCCCCAACGTTTATACAAAGGATTACGTATGGGAAATATTGAAACTGTCCTTTCCAGTAGTATCGCTGCTGTCTTTTTTGCAGCGTTTGTTGTTGCTGGAACTATGTGGTATGGTTCAGCAACTACCCCGATTGAATTATTTGGTCCCACTCGTTATCAATGGGATCAAGGATACTTCCAGCAAGAAATATATCGAAGAGTTAGTGCCGGGCTAGCCGAAAAGCAAAATTTATCCGAAGCTTGGTCTAAAATTCCCGAAAAATTAACTTTTTATGATTACATTGGCAATAATCCTGCAAAAGGTGGATTGTTCAGAGCAGGTTCGATGGACAACGGGGATGGAATAGCTGTTGGATGGTTAGGACATCCTATCTTTAGAGATAAAGAAGGGCGTGAACTTTTTGTACGCCGTATGCCTACTTTTTTTGAAACATTTCCAGTTGTTTTGGTAGACGGAGATGGGATTGTTAGAGCCGATGTTCCTTTTCGAAGGGCAGAGTCGAAGTATAGTGTCGAACAAGTAGGTGTAACTGTTGAGTTCTACGGTGGTGAACTAAATGGAGTCAGTTATAGTGATCCTGCTACTGTCAAAAAATATGCTAGACGTGCTCAATTAGGCGAAATTTTTGAATTAGATCGTGCTACTTTGAAATCCGATGGTGTTTTTCGTAGTAGTCCAAGGGGTTGGTTTACTTTTGGACATGCTTCGTTCGCTCTGCTCTTTTTCTTCGGACACATTTGGCATGGTGCTCGAACTTTGTTCAGGGATGTTTTTGCTGGGATTGATCCAGATTTAGATGCTCAAGTGGAATTTGGAGCATTCCAAAAACTTGGAGATCCAACTACAAAAAGACAAGTAGTCTGATATAATATTTGATCTCTTAGTTTTCGCCTCTATTTTAGTTTTGTAATTTTCCATAGGGTATGTAGATATCTTAATTTGAATCGCCACCTTTTCTTTGAATTTTGGTCTTTTTTTATCCGGGAGACGCTCCAAAATAAACAGGTATGAAAGCTATAATTGTAAACCACAATTGAATTTATGGAAGCATTGGTTTATACATTCCTTTTAGTCTCAACTTTAGGAATAATTTTTTTCGCTATTTTTTTTCGAGAACCGCCGAAAATTCAAACTAAAAAGGTAAAATGATTTTTTGATATCTTAATTGAAATAAAGAGGTAAAGAGCCTCCCAATATTGGGAGGCTCTTTTA